AAGATAAACCATTATACAGGTATTTCAATACAAATAATAAAACTGAGAAAATAAGCTAAATCAAGAGAATAGGATTTGAACCTATGCCTTTTCGCTCCCAAAGCGAACACGCTACCACTGCGTCACCTCTCGAATCGCATAAACCTCATAGTAAATACCTAAACGGATTTTTAGCTTTTAAAGTTTTTTATTTTAAACAATAATTAACGATCTACTTCACCAAAAACAATATCCTGTGTCCCGATTATAGTTACGACATCAGCTAACATATGAGAATTAGCCATAAAATTAAGAGCTTGAAGATGAGAAAAACCTGGAGCCTTAATTTTACAACGATACGGTCGATTACTACCATCAGATACCAAATAAACACCAAACTCTCCTTTAGGGGCTTCAGTAGCTGTATATGTTTCACCTGGGGGTACAGTAACACCTTCAGTATACAATTTAAAATGATGGATTAAGGCCTCCATACTTTGCTTAACATCTGCGCGTGGTGGTGGACTAATTTTAGCATCATCTATTTTAACACTACCCTTAGGCAGTTTATTTAAACATTGATAAATTATACTAAGAGATTGTCTCATTTCTTCAACCCGTACAAGATAACGATCATAACAATCCCCTGTTTTACCGACAACTCCCTGAAAAGATAGATTAGCATACGCGTCATAAGGTTCATTCTTACGTAAATCCCACCGTATACCAGATCCGCGTAACATAACGCCAGAAAAGCCCCAATCAATAGCCTGCTGCGCACTTACCACCCCAATATCAACTAATCTTTCTTGCCAAATACGATTATCAGTTAACATTTCTTCAATTTCATCTAACCGTTGCCCAAATTGTGCGGTAAAATAAAAAATATCATTTATTAAACCAATACTTATATCTTGACTAACACCTCCCGGTCGAAAATAACTAGCATGCATACGTGCACCGCTTACTCTTTCATAAAATTCCATTAACTTTTCTCTCTCTTCGAATGCCCATAAAAAAGGTGTCATAGCTCCAACATCCATAGCATGACAACCTACTGCTAAAAGATGATTTAAAATTCGAGTTATCTCTGCAAAAAGAACTCTAATATATTGAGCCCGTTTAGGTACTGAGATCTGCAATAAATTTTCAACAGCTAAAGAATAAGTCTGCTCTTGACACATCATTGAAACGTAATCTAAACGATCAAAATACGGTAAAGCCTGAAAGTAAGTTTTCGACTCTATTAACTTTTCAGTACCTCTATGAAGTAAACCTATATGAGGATCAGCTCGTTGAACTACTTCTCCATTAAGTTCTAAGATAAGACGTAAAACTCCGTGCGCCGCAGGATGCTGAGGCCCAAAATTTATTGTAAAATGTTTAAGTTTTTTATTGAATTCTTTTTTTTTTAATAGCATAATAAAAAAAATTGGTATATCTTTTTAAAATATTATAAATTTAACTACCAAACGTTTTATCTATATATCCATCTAAAAACTAAAAAGTTTTAAAGATTAGCGCCAGAAGGATTTGAACCTACGACTTTCAGGGCATGAGCCTGATGAGCTAACCTGACTGCTCTATAACGCAACCATACTACTAATAAATTATTACTATATGTAAAAAGCCATGGTTCCCATAAAAGTAGTATGTGTGGCTATCTAAATAAGGACGCTCGAGTTCGGTAAGAGTTCGGGTATAAATCTAGATATTAAGGCAAGCCTTTTAATTATATATTCCAGCCGCAGGTTCCCCTACGACTACCTTGTTACGACTTCATCCCGGTTACTTACCTGTCCTTTAAATAGAATTTCCAGACTTACGTAATTCAGGTAAATATCTTAACCAAATGAATATATGTTTGAAAGGTCTACTCCAAAATCTTCTGGCCAAGTTAACTTCCAGGACGTGACGGGCGGTGTGTGCAAGGCCCAGTGACGTATTCACCGCAACATCCTGATTCACGATTACTAGTGATTCCAGCTTCATGAGGGCGAGTTGCAGCCCCCAATCCGAACTAAGAGAAGGTTTAAAGATTGGCTTTGGATTACTCCCTCGCAACTTGTTGTCCTCCCCATTGTAGCACGTGTGTAGCCCAGTTCATAAGGGCCATGAAGACTTGACCTCATCCCTTCCTTCCTCCCGCTTAGTGCTGGCAGTATCTATTCAGTTTATTTTTTAATAAAAATTATTTCAAAACATAAAAAAGATAAGGGTTGCGCTCAGTTACAGGAATTAACCGTACATCTCACGACACGAGCTGACGACAGCCATGCAACACCTGAAAGTCCCAAAATTCTTGACGTCTCCGAAAGAACGACAGACTTACTAGAACTGGTAAGGTTACGCGCGTATTATCGCATTAAACCACATGCTCCACCACTTGTTTGAACCCCCGCCAATTCCGTTGATTTTTAAGCTTGCGCTCGTACTCCTCAGGCGGAGTGCTTAATGCCTTAGCTATGTCTTCTAGATTTCTAAAAGCTAGCACTCATCGTTGACAGCGTAGACTACCAGGGTCTCAAATCCTGTTCGCTACCTACGCCTTCGCCCCTCAGCGTCAGTACTGAACAAGAAAATTGCTTTCGCACTTGATGTTCTTTTTCACTTATCTGGATTCTAACCCTAATTGAAAAATTCCATTTTCCTCTGTCAAACTCAAGCTTTCCTGTTTTAAATGCCTATTTATAGTTAAGCTACAATTTTTGACAAATAACATATCAGAAAACCACCTACGGGCCCTTTACGCCCAGTTATGACGAATAAGGCTTGCCCCCTCCGTATTACCGCGACTGCTGGCACGAAGTTAGTCGGGACTTATTCTTAATTTACTGTCATTATCCTCAATTAAAAAAGAGGTTTACAACCTAAGCCTTCAATCCCTCACCAAGCCTTGCTGGATCAAGCTTTCGCTCATTGTCCAATATTCCTTACTGCTGCCTTCAAATGAAACCTGGGCCTTGTCTCAGTCCCAGTGTGATTGATCGTCCTATCAGACCAACTAAGCATCATTGGCTTGGTGAGCTGTATTTCACCAACTACCTAATACTGAACCTAATCATCTTCAACCGGCGTACCTTTATGTAGTTATTCGGTATTTTCCTGTTGCCTTCTCCCCTGAGGGATGGGATTATTCCGAAGTTGAAGCCAGATATTAGTTTATTACTCACCCGTACGCTATGGTTTTAACCATTCAACTCGCATGTATTAAAGCAGGCTTATAGCCTTCACTCTGAGCCAGGATCAAACTCATTTTTTTTAATACCACGCCACATTTATGTGTTACTACAAATAGTGGAATTTTATTGTAATTATCTTTTAATATAATATAATATTAAAACACAAACTTTCTTGCTACATCTTTTGAAAATGTTATTTTTTTATTCTAAAACTAACAGATTTTTTTTCTTTAATACTATCGGTAGTGTTATTTTAAAACACTAACTTTTTGTACACTCTACACGTTAATTATTTTTATCACAAAGATTTCGTTAATTTTCCAACAAATAACGATATTTCACTTTGTTCATTAGGTCGTTTTCCTGTCCATGCTGGATGATTATTAAGATCTAAGCTTTTACAATTTAACTCTTTTAAAGAAAAATAACTGGGCGCCATTAAAAAATTAAAACTACCATCTGACAACATACTACCTAATATCTTTGAGTTTGCTATTAATTTCATATAATTATAATTTAGGATAAGGTGGGATTTGAACCCACGGTAGTTTTAACTACGTCAGTTTTCAAAACTGGTGCCATAAACCGCTCGACCACTTATCCAACACTTCCTTTAAAAATTTTGTATATTATTTATATTTCACAAAATATAAAAATCCATCAAAAAATGTAACATTTTTTAATGGATTTTTTCCAAAACCACCTTAAATTTAACCCCGTTTAAATATTTTAAAATATCTATAAAAGCTAAAATTTTTGTTGGACTTCGAGACGTAATGGTAAAATAACTTCGATACTCCCGCCTTTCAAACTGATCTTTGGCAGCCTTATTACCTAAAGGAGAACGAAGTAAAGTAAAACGTTTTGTTTTTGTTGACAAACCTATAAACGAACTCGATAAAGGTAACAAAAGGGGCAAATAATTTAAACTTTTTAAATCAGTTGATATAGACCAAACCTTACAGATATATATAATACTTTTTTTATATTGCGTCATATAATTAACTCCAAGCTAAAAAAATAAACCTAACTCGAAAAAGACGGGACTTGAACCCGCGACCACTGGTATGACAAACCAACACTCTACCAACTGAGTTACTTTTTCTTTTTGGAGATGGTAGGATTCGAACCCACGCTACATTAAAAATATAGATTGATTTAGCAAACCAAGGCTTTCAACCACTCAGCAACACCTCCAAAAAAGGATTTACCATTCAATTACTTACTTTTTACTAGTACTAACTTTACGTAGAAAGTTTGAATTTTTATACCTTTATATATAACAACATACAAGACCTGTTAATTTCAATTATGTTATCGTGAGTCAACTGTTACTTTTAAGTGTTTAATTCTAGATTTTAAACTAAACGCCAAAGAGGGTAATATAAAACGTACAACTACCAAATAAAAATTAAAAACTATTAGAATTAACCAGAAAACCTGATTAAAAAAAGTCATAGTATCGAATTGAGGCATATAACTAAATATTAACGATTTTTAAAATAAACAATAATAAGTTTATTTATTATTTTTACAGTAAACAAGTATTACTGGATAATAAAATTACTTTTATTACTATTAAAGGTATGATCGTTACAAAACCTTAACTTTATGTACACCTGACTTGCACATAACCCTTTTAAATAAAATTAAATTAATACAATTACCAACAAGCTTTACGCAAACCGGAAAATGAACCCTTTGATGCTAAACGTCTAAATTGTAAACGAGATAGCTTATAAAAACTTAAAACTGATCTTGATCTGTTAGTCTCAATACAATGATTGTGGACCCGACTTAAACTACTTTGTCTAGGTAATTTAGATTTTTCGACTTGAGCCCACCATCGTAACGAAATCTCTAAATTTTGATTCATGGCTACAGCCTGCAATGCCTTATGACGAGCTTCATATAAAATAAAAAATTTACGACGTTTATAATCTATACTTTTCATTCCCAATCTAAACTACCAATTTGCCAAGCATATACAAATCCAATAACTAACTCAAAAAGAAAATCTATCATAGACCAGTACCCAATTGATGGTAATTCACTTAATGAAACTGCCCAAGGAAAAAGAAAAACAGTTTCAATATCAAATAAAAGAAACAAAATAGCAACTAAATAAAAACGTACATCAAACGCATTACGGGCATCTTCGTACGGATCAAATCCACATTCATACGATGATAACTTTTCATTATCTGCTTCTGAGAAGGAAACCGTGTAAGACGCACCAAAAATAATAGAAGCTAAAACAAAACTAAAGCCTAAAAAAATTAATATAGGGTAATATTCTTTTAAAAAAAACATAATATTATAAAATTAAACACGGATTAGACCAGCAAACAGGACATAGATCAATAACCCCCCCCGAAGTTTCACTTTTTAACACACTCTCCTTAAACATTCCAATTTCAGCATGTCCCCCTCTATTAGAGGTTCCTAAGGAGTCATTTCCCCCAATTTGATGTGTATATCGTACGCATCGTGTACAAACAATGCATCTTCGTAATACTGTCTTTATAACCCCCCCCCAAAAAGTATCCCCTAACGAATTTTTAAAAAACAAAAATCTTCCCCTATCCGATCCAAAATTAAAACTTTGCTCCTGAAGTTCACATTCTCCCCCTTGATCACATACAGGACAATCTAAAGGGTGGTGGAGAAGAAGCAATTCCATCACGGATTCTTGTGCTTTACGAACCAATGCCGTATTCGTAAAAATTCTTAAATTAGGTAAAAAGGGCAATGCACATGAAGCTTGTGGTTTAGGAGAGTTACTTACTTCAACAAGACACATTCGACAATTCCCTGCTATAAAAAGTTTATCATGATAACAGAATCGTGGAATATTTGCACCAACAGCTTGACAAGCCTGTATAACTGTGGAACCTTTTTTTACCCAAACAATAAGTTCATTAATTGAGATATTCAACATAATTAGGGTAAAACTTCTAACTTACGTGCATTACTAAAATTAAAAACATGTTTTTCTTTTATAGAAAAAACAGCATTTTTAGATTCACGACCTAACTGACGATATAAAGATTCAGGACAATTTTTTTGTAATGTTAAACTAATAGCCCCTACCATCGCTATTAAAAGAATGATTCCAGCTATTATTAACAATATTGCATGAGTTGAATATAAGAGATAACTGGGATCATTTAAGGCACAATAAGAATCGAATTCTATAAACCACATTGTATTTAACCCGTAAGACCTTTCTATACTTTCTTTATGAAATAGCAAACGGAAAAACTCTGTTAATCCTTCAGAGTCACATAAATGATGCCAAATATCAATTCTGTCATCCATAAAATCCGTAAAAGTTTTTTTAACTTCTTTGGTAGACGGCTCAGGTTCACCTTTTCTTTTTCTTTTACTCCGCTCTTGAAATCGCTTTAAATTCTCGTTAATTGTTTTATTAATAATTACAGGATAAAATAATTTTTTTATTTCTTCCTCATAAGACACTAAACTGAAAGAAACTAATGAACTCATATAAACCGTTGCTAACAAATTAATTAAATTTTGTAACTCTTTACTACAGATTACAGCTATTAAAAAAAAAAGAAAGAGTAAAATCCCTAGATACAAAAAACGTTTTTTTGTTACTGACCATGGCCTTTCAATAGCTTTTACGTCTAACATCATAACAACGAACAACACTAATACTGCAATAGCACCGGCGTAAACCAATAAAAAAAGTAAAGCAATAAATTCCAAACCTAATAAAAACGAAATAGCAGAACCTAAAAAAAAAAGTAATACAAGATAAAGACCACTATATACTGGATTTTGGGTACTAGTAACTTTAACTCCCAGAGTACCTCCAAGAGTTGCAATAAGAATGAAAATTATAGGATCGACCATAATACAATAAAGACTAGCAATGCTAAAATACGTAAAAACTGAGAAACAAAGACAAAACAAATACCAAATAACAAATTACTCCAAACTGATATTATTAAATAATGGTATAAGTAACCCGAATGCCATGACCGAGATTTATTAACTTGATCAACAAGTACATTTGAGATCCCAAAAGGTCCTAAGCTTTCAATAAGACCCCGATCAATAGATTTATAAGTAAAATGATAGCCAAAATCTAGTAACTGTTGAGTTATAACCTCATTGTAAACCTTATCGAATAACCACTTACGGTTTAAAAAGAGATAAAATTTTCGCCCTAAAAACGAGGTTTTACATAAAAATAAATTGTAATTATAACCCTTATACAAAATAAATGAGGTCCCTCCTCCAATTATACTACAACAAAGAGGAAAAATTTTTATATCTGTTGACATGAATTCTGCATCTATAATACTTAAATTAGTCGGTATACAAAATAACGCATTTCCCCAAAAATCTGTACCTAAACCAATAAAAAGATCACGACTTAAATATCCAATAAACATACTAGGTAAAGCCAATATCCCTAAAACTACTCCCATTGCCCAACCGCCTTCTGAAGCAGAAAGCAACAATGATCGACTACCATTGGGTTCTGATAAAAAACATAAAGATAAAAGCCGTATAGAGTAAAAAGCAGTACAAAATGCAGCCAAACTCCCCAACCAATATGCAAAATGAGATGCATTAGAATAAGTCGCATACCCTATCTCTAAAATAACATCTTTAGAATAAAATCCCGTTAAAAAGGGCATACCCATAAGAGCTAAAGAACCAATTACCATAAGTGCATAAGTAAAAGGTAATAAACGCCGCAACCCTCCCATTTTACGCATATCTTGTTCATCCCCAACCGCATGAATTACGGAACCTGCTCCAAGGAATAAAAGAGCCTTAAAAAACGCGTGATTTCCTAAATGAAACACCGCCACAGAATAATTTGAAAGTCCACAAGCAAAAACCATATAACCCAATTGACTACAAGTAGAATAAGCAATAACCCTTTTTAAATCATTTTGAACTAAAGCTGTTGTAGCAGCAAAAAACGCTGTCATACCACCAACTATACTTATAACTGTAAGAGCTTTAGGACAATACTCCAATAAAGGGGAACAACGAGCTAATAAGAAAACACCAGCTGTAACCATTGTGGCTGCATGAATAAGAGCTGAAACAGGAGTAGGCCCTTCCATAGCATCGGGTAACCATGTATGTAAACCTAATTGCGCTGATTTACCTACCGCACCTACAAATAATAAAATTCCTATAAGGTTAAGAGCACCAAACTCTATATTCAAAAAAGTTAAACTAACGGCTGATAATTGCGGCGCTAAGGCAAAAACAGTAGCATAATCGACCGCACCAAAACAAATAAAAATACAAAAAATTCCTAAAGCTAATCCAAAATCCCCAACTCTATTAACCAACATAGCTTTAATCGCGGCCTTATTAGCTTGGATACGAGTAAACCAAAAATTAATTAATAAATAAGAACATAACCCAACCCCTTCCCAACCCACAAACATTTGAACAAAGTTATCCGCAGTAACCAATATCAGCATAAAAAATGTAAATAACGACAAATAACTCATAAAACGAGGCAAATGAGGATCCCCCCCCATATATTCCGTAGAATATAAATGTACAAGGGTTGAGATAAAAGTAACTACAACAAGCATAACGACAGTTAAACTATCAAAGCAAAAAGCCCAATCAACATGAAAAGAGTCGGAATCTAACCAAGGCATTAAATAAAGATAAGTGGGGCTTCCATTTAAACCTACCTCATAAAAAGCAAGACCACTTAAAAAAAAACTAAAGCCAATACAAGATATAGTTACCAAACCAGAACCACGTCCTCCAAGGAAACGCCCAAAAAATCCTACAACAAGAGAACCAAGTAGGGGTAAAAAAACTATGTTTAAATACATCTTAGTCCTTTACGGGACTTGAACCCGTACCTTTGCGATAAATAGCAATATCCTTTTAGATGTTAAACTAAGCATTAGACTAGAAGAACTTTTTCAATTATAAAAACTACAACCACAAATCAACCCACACCAAATTTGAAACTGTTGCATGCATTGCAGAAAAAAACACATTGGGGTAAATACCCATAAAAAGAGTACCTAAAACAAGAGGTAAAAAAACCATAAATTCGCGAAAACTTAAATCAAGTCCGATCAATTTAATATTTCCGTAAGCTATACGGTTAAACAACCAAAGCGAATATCCACCACCTAAAATCATTGAAGTCGCAGCAAAAAAACAAGCTGTACTATTAGCCTCAAAAGCCGAAACCAATAAAAGAAATTCACCTATAAAACTTGATGTACCGGGTAAACCCAAATTAGCCATTGTAAAAAAAAGAAAAATAGTTACAAAAATTGGCATCGTATGTGTAAGCCCCCCATAATATTTAACGACTCGACTATGCCATCGATCATATAACACCCCAATAATAAGAAAAAGTGCAGAAGATACAAATCCATGACTTAAACTTTGTAAAATAGCCGCTTCTAACCCAATCACTGTACCTGTAAACAAACCTATCATTACTAAATTCATGTGTGCAACTGAAGTATAAGCAATCAAACGTTTTAAATCGGTCTGACGTATAGCTGTTAATGAGGTATATACCACACCTAATAAACTAAGACTAAAAATAAAAGGTGTAAAATAAACAGAAGCTAACGGAAAAAGGCCCAAAGAAAATCGTAAAAATCCATAAGATCCTAATTTTAATAAAATCCCCGCCAAAATTACTGACCCTGCTGTAGGGGCTTCTACATGAGCTTCAGGAAGCCAAATATGTACAGGTAGCATAGGAACCTTCGCAGCAAATGACGCAAAAAAAGCAAACCATAACCATTTTTGATCATACGATGAAAACGTTATAACTGACAATATTTCGTAATTGGTACTTCCAGCAAATAAGTAAATATAAACTATACCAATTAACATAAATAAAGACCCTAAAAGAGTATATAAAAAAAACATATAAGCCGCACGTATTTTTCTTTCACGTGACCCGTATATACCAATAACCAAGAACATTGGGATTAAAACAGCTTCAAAAAATATATAAAAAAACAATAAATCTAAATTAGTAAAAACTAAAAGTAAAATAAGTTCCATCCCTAAAAAACTAATTAAATAGGTTTTCACTTTTTCTTTGTTAAAAGACCACGAAGCTAATAAACAAAGAGGAAAAATTAATGTGGTTAACATAACAAAAAAAAGAGAAATACCATCAACACCTAAAATTAAATTAATATTAGCTATCGGTAACCACAAGCTATCAACAATAAATTGAAATTTAGGTGTTGATTGATCAAAACCCAACCATAAGAACAATGAGGAGACAAAAACCGTCGACGTAATACCGAGAGCAAATTGTCGCATAACTAACGTTTGACTAGAAGGAATAAAAATTAAACAAACAATCCCTAAAAGAAGAAGAAAAAATAAAAAGCTTAAGGGCATAATCTTTTACCAACCCAAGTTAAATAATCATCTTGGCTGACCGCTTGAACTACAATAGGCATAAAACCGTGATTAACACCACAAAGTTCACTACATTGACCATAAAAAACACCTTCCCTTTTAATAAAAAGAAAAACTTGATTTAATCTACCTGGACATGCATCAACCTTTACTCCCAAACTTGGAACTGCCCAAGAATGAAGAACATCTGCCGATGTAACAAGAACACGAATATGGGTATTAATTGGGACAACTAAGCGGTTATCGACCTCAAGAAGACGAAAAACTTTACCAGCTTTACCCGTACCCGAAACTTCCGGAATAACTAAATCATCATCGGCAATCAGATATGAATCAAAATTAATACTTTGTCTTTCTGGTATTTCATATTCTACTGCTTTCTTTTTATAGTGATTAATCACATCATAAATAATTTGAGTCTGACTTTTCAAGTATTTATTTTTTTCTACTTCCTCATTAGTAATCGCAAGTAAAGCTTCATACAACGTATTTTTAACGTCATCTGTAGTGTTTTGATCTAGGGTTTTAACTAAATCTTTAAACGTATGTAAAACCTCCTTACGTAAACCTACCTGAGTATAGTCAATTTCTCTAATTACCAATTGAGCTAACATCTTTTTTATCTCTTCTTTTGATTTTTTGTTTCCTGAATTACCATCTTCACCAGCCGCATCAAAACCATTATCATTTACTACAGAATCATTAGATTCAACTAGTGAAACGTCAGAAAACTGTCGATTAAAAGGTTTAACAGCCTCCTGCATAGGGGTGTCTAAACTCCTAGATACTCTAGCTGCAAACCATTTAACATTAGCTAATTCTGCTTTTGCTTTTACTACCTCATAAAAAGATTTTGTTTGTAGATTTCCTGGTTCCAAAATAGTCTCGATAGCAGAAGAAGAAGCTAAAGCCTTTTTAATCCCTACTGAGGTGTTTTCTAAACTATTAGATGTTGCTGTTTGAAGAGATAAAAGGCTATCAATAGAACTATTTTCACTAAAGTTATCAATAGATGAAAGATCATCCGCCGTTTTGTCGAATATTTTACGAGCATGACTAAGGATACGTGAAGCTTTCTCGTAATCCGCAATAGCAGCATTTACATCAATTTTAAGTGTTTTAATCCAAACAGAATCTGCAGCAGATTCAACCATATTTGAAATATCACCACCTAATGTTTCAAAACTAAATACTGGTTTAACCAATCCCAAATCAGACGAGGCTTTAGATAAATCATTATCTAGCATAGTAATTATAACTTTCAAACAAGTAGAATTTTCAGTATCAAGAATAGATATTACTTTTTCACGAATAATATGACTTAAACTTAATTGAAGATCCTCAATATATGTTTCAATATCTACTAACATTTTTTCACGAAGCACACCAGAGACAGTCTCTAAATCCGACTGTAAAAAATTTATTAAAGCTTTACCTTTTTTTAATTCCACTTCAATTAATTTAATAAAAGATTCAGTTAAAACCTGTTCCGCTTTAAACAACGCTATTTTAGATTCTTCTAATATAGAGTCAGACCCCTTTAATTGTGCCTTTACCGTAATAAGATCTTCATTGTGTATTTCCCATAAAAAATTATCAAAATATTCATTAGATTCATCTAGTGTTTTAGGTAACTTGTAAATCACTGGTGTGTCGTCAAGTCTTTTTCCTGTACTATAAACATACCCTTTAACAACCTCAAGCCTATCTTTAGCACTATCTAAATCTGATTTAGCTATATTTACTAACGAAACCGCCTGCTCAACTTCAGATTTAATACTATCGTATTTTGCAACATAATTATCTAATATTACTTTCGGCATACTAAAGTTTAAATCTAACCCAACCCCAGTTAAGTTCTCTTTAGAAGTGTTAAAAAATAACGCAGCACCTTTTAACACTGCTTCAGCTCTATTTGAAACTGCTTTAAGGTTATCAAATGCAACTTTAGACCGTTCTAGCCGAATATCAGCCCTATTTGAAACTGCTTTATAATTCTTTAATTCTTCTTTAGCATTTACTAAAATATCTTTCCCTTGTTCGAATTCTTCTACAACTGGTAGAGTTTGTTTTTCTATAGCCATAAATTCTGCCTCTGAACTATCAGCTATAGCATTACATTTACTTAACTCTTCCGCAGTTAAACCAGCTTGAAATCTATCTAAAATTGTATTAGCGCTTTTCAAGTTTTCGTGAGCAAGCATAAACTTAATCTCATGACTGTCTAAAACCTTTTTTGAGTCTGATTTTAATTTTTCAGTCCAACCAGTATAACCGTCTTTAAGCAATATTTTACTTCGCAATATGGCTGGATCTTTTGAGGCCCATTCAGCATCAGCTTGAAAATATTCTGCGGTTAATGTATTAACTTCTGCAGCAAGTAAATCAATTTTTGCCCATTTTGCACTAGCTTTGGCATTATCCAATTCCAGTTTTGCATTTTTTAGCTCATTACTAAAAAATTTAAATTCGACCTTAGCGGTATCCCATTCAAACTCACTACTATACCCCTCCCTTTCAGATCGAGTTAATCTTAATTGATGAGCAATTAACTGGGTATCAATTAAATTATTTTCAGCAATTTCTGCCTCTACTAAAGCTTTGTCAAGTCTTAGTCTACCTTCCTCCAAATTAGCCATCATTTCCTCTATAGAGATTTTTATTTCACCACGAGCAAGGGCTCTAAGACACACACACTCGGCTTCAAAAACTTGTGTCAAAGCTCTACTTAATTCCGTTTCAGCCCCCTCATAGAAATTTTCAGCCAATCTAAGATCTACCCATTTATAACTAGTTTCATCCACTTTATTTAATTCTGCAACTATAAAACCTGTATCATTTACAGAATCACCATCACTTGAAGGTGGATTATCTTTACCTGGTTTAATTTCATCTAAAGACTTAAATAAATCCATAGTTTTTGCTGTAAGCTCAGTTTCATTAACAATCCTTAGATATTGCTTAAAGGTTTTTAAAACTCTAATAATTAACTCTTGCTGTTCTTTAATAAGCGAACCTTCTGTTAATTGATTTTTAACCTCAGATAAGATAGATACCATTTCCCCCGTTAAATGTGACTCTACAGGGCCATAAAAATCTTTACGACCCTCGTTAGCTAAAATATTAATAAAAAGCCACTCTAAACGAAACGATATCACTTCACTAGCGACTTGAGGTAAACCTTCCAGTTTTTTTTCAATTGACTTTAACAATTTTTTAATTATACCTATTTGAGTTTGTTTTTCACCCTTAGCTACTTCTACATGACTATACTCTATTAAATCCGTCATATCCTTTAAAGCTTTATAACTTACTTCAGCTTGAGTTAAATTCTCTTTTCTAATAACCGGTAATACTTCAAAATCAGAACACTCATATGACCAATACCATTGATGACCAACAACTTTTATTGTAAGACTTGGATCTATAACCTCATCCATAGCATACAACAAATTATATGAAGGAACACTAATAATCATTAATATTCCTGCCGGAATAATTGTCCAAACGACTTCAAGTAATGTTGAATGATTAAAGCCTACTGCCTCTTTATGATCTACCTCGTTAAATAACGTTAAAGATTTATATAATAACCAACCAACAAGACAAGCAATAAATAACATAAAGGTCATTAACAAACCATTAAAGAATATGATACCCTCCATTATTGGAGTTGCGGGATCTTGAAAACCCACTTGCCATGGATGCGAAGCATCCATAATACCAACAGAAGAGCAAAACCAATACAAAAAAATACATACAATTAGTCTACTAATAGATTTATATAAAAAGTTCATGATATAAGTATAAAAAGCAATATTTTATTTTTATCGCACTTATGCAGATCGCAGATTTAACACCCGAATTGCAAGTAGTTTTTCCAACCAACCTATAAACAACCCCCCAAAAACAAAAAAAGCAAAATACCCTATAGAAACCACAGCTCCAACAACCTTAAAATAATCATCGACCGGTGTAGTTCCTGACCAAGCTAATAAACAAAAATCAGCAGCAAAAAGCCAAAAAACAACAGCATAAATTGGACGAAAATTACCACTACGTAATTTAGAAGTATTTAAAAGAGGATAGATGAAAATTATTGCAATCGCCCCCCCCATAGTAAGAATACCTCCAACCTTATTTGGAATAACTCGTAAAATTGCATAAAAGGGTAAAAAATACCATTCAGGCACAATATGCGCCGGAGTACCATAAGGATCTGCCTCTAAATAATTATCTGGATCTCCTAAACTATTAGGGAAATAAAATATAACAACAGATAATAGTGACAGCAACACAAAAAACGCCACTAAATCTTTGACATAAATATAGGGGTAAAAATTTATATTGGCTGTTTTAGTTTTTATACCTAAAGGATTATTAGAACCATCCTTATGTAACAAACCTAAATGCACAAATACTAAACCCGCAATAACAAAAGGCAACAAATAATGTAAACTAAAAAAACGATTTAAAGTTGGATTGCCTACCGTAAACCCCCCCCATAACCACATAACAACCTCTTTCCCTATAAAAGGAAAAATCGAAAATAAACTAGTAATAACAGTAGCTCCCCAAAAACTCATTTGGCCCCACGGCAAAACATAACCAATAAAAGCTGTTGCCATCATCAAAACATAAATAACTCCTCCAGACCACCATAATTGTTGACGAGGTTCCATATACGAACCGTAATATAACCCTCTAAAAATATGAGCATAAACAACAATAAAAAAAAAAGAAGCCCCATTAGCATGCATATAACGAATTAACCAACCACTTTTAACATCACGCATAATATGCTCAACGCTTGAAAAAGCATAATGGGTTTCCCCTGCATAATGCATCGCTAAAAAAGCTCCACTAAGAATCTGAATAACCAAACAAAAACCTGCTGTTGAACCAAAACTCCAATTATAATTTAAGTTCAAAGCCGTTGGGTAATCAATAATATGAGAATCTACCCAACTAAGTATAGCATTTAGATTAAACCTCGACATCAATTAATTAAATTATTTTGCGACCAAGGAACATGAAAATCAAACGAACGAAACTCTTGACTTAATTCAATAGCCTCACAAACAACGACTTTTTGAGCTTCATCATAACGTAATTCAAAATACCCACTTAAAGGAAAATCTTTTCTTAATGGGTGTCCTTCAAACCCATAATCTGTTAAGATTCTACGTAAATCTGGGTGATTTGAAAAAAAAACTCCAAATAAATCCCAAATTTCACGTTCCCACCAATTTGCTGAGGGAAAAAGACTTACTACAGAAGGTAAAGGATTTATTTCATCTGTATATGTTTTAATTCTAAGCCTACAATTAGACCTCACATTTAAAAGATCATAAACGATTTCAAAACGTTCTTCTCTTTCTGGATAATCTACACCTGAAATCGATGTAAGCATTTGAAAATTACCATTACTGTGGTGATATAAAAAAGTTAATGTAGCCAACAAATATTTTTTGGATACGCTAATAACAATCTCATGCCCAAACACCTGAAAAGTTTGAACAGGCACAAGTCTAGTAAGACTTGTAGCGTATACAATCAAAGAACTAAACATTATATTTAAGCTTAATAAAAATAACTTTAACACTACTAAAAGTTATTTTACTAATTAATCCTTTACGGGAATTGAACCCGTATTTTCGCCGTGAAAAGGCAACGTCCTAACCATTAGACGAAAAGGACTTATTGCCAAAACTTTAATTACTTTATGGGCCAGGATCGAATTGAACGATCGACTTTACGCTTATCAGGCGTACACTCTACCGCTGAGTTACAAGCCCTGATACAACTACCTTAAACCCCTAATAACTTTTATTTAAATTTTAAGAGTAATAACTTCCAATATTTATTTATTACTTGATTCTGTAGATACGCGAGGTAACATAGGAAATGCAAGACCCCTGTTTTTTACCCAAGGATTAGAATCTTCAACCGTACCTCGTGTAAGGGTAATGTATACAACAACAAAAAAAAATAATGACGCGATAGACGATAATATTGAACCAAAAGATGCCAAACTATTCCACCCTGCATAAGAGTCTGGATAATCTGGTATACGTCGTGGCATACCTGCAAGACCTAAAAAATGCATTGGAAAAAAAGTCAAATTTACACCTAAAAACATAAGCCAAAAATGAATTTGACCTAAAATTTCTGGATAAGCTAAACCTGTCATTTTCCCAACCCAAAAATAAAAAGCTGCAAACATTGTAAAAGCTGCTCCCATACTTAAGACATAATGAAAATGTGCAACCACATAATAAGTATCATGTAAAGCAATATCAACACCTGAATTTGCTAAAACAACACCAGTTAATCCACCAATAGTAAAAAGAAAAAGAAAGCCAATAGAAAACAACATAGGAGTCTTTAAACGAATAGAACCCCCCCATAAAGTTGCAATCCAACTGAAAATTTTAATCCCTGTAGGTACTGCAATAATCATAGTAGCTGCCGTAAAGTAAGCTCTTGTATCAATATCTAAACCTACCGTAAACATGTGATGAGCCCAAACAATAAAGCCAAGTATACCTATTGAAAGCATGGCATAAACCATACCTAAATACCCAAATACCGGTTTTCTAGCAAAAGTAGATAATATATGGCTAACAATACCAAACCCTGGTAAAATTAATATATATACTTCAGGATGACCAAAAAACCAAAATAAATGCTGATATAATACTGGGTCACCACCACCTGCCGGATCAAAAAAGGTAGTATTAAAGTTACGATCTGTTAACAACATTGTAATACCACCTGCTAAAACAGGTAGTGATAATAGTAATAAAAACGCAGTAATTAAAACCGACCATACAAAAAGAGGTAACCTATCCATTGTCATACCAGGTGCTCTCATATTAAAAATTGTTGTAATAAAATTTATAGCACCTAAAATAGAAGCAGCACCTGAAAGATGAAGACTAAATATTGCTAAATCAACCGAAGGTCCTGAATGTGCTTGAATACCACTAAGAGGTGGATACACCGTCCAACCTGTACCAGCTCCCGATTCTACTAACGAAGAAGCTAAAAGAAGGAGTAAAGACGGGGGTAATAACCAAAAACTAATATTATTCATACGAGGAAAAGCCATATCAGGAGCACCAATCATTAACGGTACAAACCAATTACCAAACCCACCAATAAGAATTGGCATAACCATAAAAAAAATCATTAAAAAAGCATGTGCCGTTACAATAACATTATATAACTGATGATTTCCTCCTAAAAATTGATTTCCAGGACTAGCTAATTGTAGGCGGATAAGCACAGACATCGCTGTTCCAAGAACCCCTGAAAAACCACCAAAGATTAAATATAATGTACCAATATCTTTGTGATTGGTGGAAAATAACCACCTAGAAGAGAAACCACTCAATGAAGAGCGAATAACCGATAGAGACCATAATTGCGATAAAGATTTAGAATGTGTAGTAAAAGACATTAGTTAATTATTAAAACATAAGACTGAGACTTATCTTATATGTTAAAAGATAAAAAATATTAGGACTAAGCATAAAAAAAATAATAATGAAACTGCTTAAAACTAAAACCACAGCTGCACCCTTTGACACGGGCGAAAAAAAAAACCAATTTTTATTTTTTTCAAAGTAAAAAATTTTTATTAACCGTATATAATAAAATGATGAAATAACACTAGTGATAACAACAAAAACAGATACAATATAAAATGATGACTCAACCAAACTAATAAAAATATTTAATTTAGCAAAAAAACCACCAAATGGGGGTATTCCAGCCAACGAAAAAACCATTAATGCAACTCCAAACCCCATAAGTGGATTTGAGCGAATTAACCCTATAGAATCTGAAAAAGTTAAAAGAGTACTGCCGGACGTAGAAGATAAATCAAGTTGTAATATATAAACCCATAAAAAGGCTACTGTAAACATATAAACCGATAAATAAAACAAAACTGACTGTATACCCTCTATATTACCACTAGCTAATCCAAGGCATAAAAACCCAACATGACCCACACTACTAAAAGCTAAAAGACGCTTTATTTTTGTTTCCCCTAAACCACAAACACATCCTATAAAAAGACTAAATAGACCGCATACACAAAAAAAATGTTCCCAGAAACTAGGGAAAAATGACCAAAAACTTATAAAGGATAAACGTAAAATTATAACAAAAAACGCAAATTTAGGTATAACAGCAAAAATAAAACCTACTAAAGTCGGAGCCCCCTCATATACATCTGCGATCCACATATGATAAGGAGACGCACCTATTTTAAATAATAAGGCAGAAACTACACAAATAAGACCCAAATATACAAAAGGTGATAAGGTTGTTAAATTCTCTGTTAATAAAGTTAAAGAACCTAAATTAGTTGTCCCCATAGCAAAATAAATCAAAGAAGCACCAAATAAAAAAAATATAGAAGCAACAGAACCTAAAATAAAATATTTTAATCCAGCCTCAGCAGAAAAATACGAATTCTTTTTCCAAGCCGCTAAAACATAAAAAATAAGCGACAAAAATTCCATATTTAAATAAATAGAAAGAAGATCATATGATGAAATTAATAAGCATAAACTTAAACCAATCCCAACAATAAAAACAAAAAATTCATAAGCCCTAAAACGAGCTAAAAACATATACGATTCACTTATTGATACAAAAAAAAAAAGACCTAAAAAAACTATTAATTTAGACCAAGTTCCTATAGTATCAGTAACAAACATAGCATTCCATAATGTTTGAGATTTAACAGGATTATTAAGTATTAAAAGTAAGCTTAAAAACAAAATAATTAATGTTAACCGAATTATACTTGGGATAAGATAAGTATAGAGGGAAGCAGCAACTACCCCTAAAAAACTACCATGTAACAAAATAACTAATATAGAAATAGCAAGAAACAGCTCAGGCAAAAAAGCCATGGTGTCATTTTGGAATATTAAAGCAAATTTCATGCGTTACATTTTATAGGATTCGAACCTACGACCTACGATTTAGAAGACCGATGCTCTATCCACTGAGCTAAAAATGCTTAGAGAGAAACATTAAAAAAAGAATTATTTTATTTCAATTTTATACCCTTTATTCTGTTTATAAACAAACAAAAAAAGCTGATTTGCTTAAACTTTTATTCTTCACTAGTATTAATGAAGAACAATTGCATCGTTTATATAAATACAACTTAAAATTGTAAAAACATAAGCTTGAATTAAAGCAACTGCTAATTCAAGCCCAAAAAGAATTACCAATACCGCTAACGGAACTATATGGGCGATTAATAAAAATCCGCCACTACCCATCATAGCCCATGCAAATCCTGCAATTACTTTTAGTAGTGTATGACCAGCCATCATATTAGCAAAAAGACGAACAGCTAAACTCAAAGGTTTAAATACATATGAAACGATTTCTATAGGAACTAATAAAAAGGCTAAAACCATAGAAGTTCCACCGGGTAAAAATAAACTTAACATATGAAAACCATGTTTTGAAGCACAAATAATCATTACCCCAATAAAAACTGTCAAAGCTAAAACCATTGTCTGAATAAGGTGACTTGTTATAGTAAAAGAATATGGTACAAGTCCTGATACATTAGATATTAAAATAAAGCTAAAAATTACAAATAAGAAGGGAAAATATTTTTCTCCCTGCTGACCAACACTATCCCATACAAGACCCGCAGTACTTAAATAAAGACTTTCTAAAACTAATTGCCATCTAGTCGGGAAACAACTTAATCCATATAATGAAAGGCAATAATAAATACAAACAAAAAAGGATAAACCAACGCATGTCGTTATCATTGCACTAGTTATTGAAAAATCAAATAAACCAACACCAAAACTGAAAAAAGGAAGTATTTGAAATTGTTCTAATGGGCTGTAAAACATATATCTAGATCAAAAATAATATAAACTAAAAAGTTAACGATTACACTTTTAAAATATGTAAAAAGAGTCTATTTACCGCACTTTTTTTGAGCAAATTATAAAACTCTTATAAACGAAATTAAATTATTATCATTTTACTTTTAACAACCCAATAACAATGGAATCAGCTAATTTTAAATAAATTAATTTTTTAAAAAATATCCACTCTTTCAAGATAAATACCTATATCATTTAGTCTTTTATCAAAATTACTTACAACCTGAACAGACTCGACTAAAAAATGAAAATCCAAATCATTCCTGCTCTTTTTTAGGTACTTCGAAGTAAACTTGTTGGGACACTTAAAAACACAGTGCGGAAAAGTATAAAAGCACCAATTGTGTCTAGAAAACAAAGAGAAACAAACCTTTAAGGGGAATTCTACTTTTTTATTAAATGTTAGATATTTATAAATCGCAGAAGTTTTAGATAACCCAAATAAAATATAATTAACTCGTTTAAAAAATTTGGTTTTATCTTTATTGATTAAACGATGTCCCCATATATAGATGGTTTCCTCTAAAAAAAAGCTTGAAAAGCTAAATTTTAAAACATCCGATCCCTTTTTTCTTATATTTAAAGATTTATAAATTTTATAATTAAAACCTATTAAAAAAAAATAAGATAATCTTGGTTTACTAACAATATTAATTTTATCCCCAAAAAAATAAAAATTTTTAATGGTTTTTTTATAACAACTAAAACCTAAAGGATAGTTTTTGTTCTTTGCATCTTCTACAAAATTTAAAATCACCACTGAATTAGATAAAGATGCGTTATTTAATTCAATAAGTAGAATTTCCTTATGAATATGTTCAAGCCGATTTTGTAGATATCCCTTAAACGAGTTAGGTACTAGTTCGTGCATACATGCAACAAGACATATTAACAAGTCTCGCTTAAAAAAAATTTGAATATATCTTTGAAAATATTCTTCTACAAAAATTTCCATTTCTTTATAAGAATCCTCACTAAAAAAAAAATGGTTATTTTGGAAAAAAAATAAAAAATGGGGCGTAATGTACTTAAAAAAACCTGATTTAAGAAACTTTAAGAATTTTGGATTATCATAAAGAATTAATAAGAAATACTCATTAAAATGTTCTAAAATATATTTTTGAGTACACCCCCAAATATATTGAGAAAGATAAATAGAACAATAATTAATATTATGATACTCACTAAAATTATCTGACCAAAGATTTAACTTAGAATATCTCTTAAATACAGGACTTGACACATAAAAATCAGTTAAATCAATTTCACTGTATCTATTAGCTTTCCCCATAACCCAAAATTAAACTATAACATTAAATCCCCACCAATAAATTGTAAGAAAAAGGAATAACCATACAACATCAACAAAATGCCAATACCATGCAGCAGCCTCAAAACCAAAATGGTGTTGACGACTAAAATGATCCCAATATAATCTTAAAGTACAAATAGCTAAAAATATTGTTCCAATAATAACATGAAACCCATGAAACCCTGTAGCCATATAAAACACTGAACCATAAACCCCATCTGATATACCAAAAGGAGCATGCATGTATTCAATACCCTGCATCCCCGTAAAAGAAATGGCAAACACTAATGTAACTAATAACCCTTGTAAAGCTTCTTTTTTAAAACCAGCAACAATAGCATGATGAGCCCAAGTTACACTTGCCCCAGAAGAAAGCAAAAGAATAGTATTTAAAAACGGTAATCCCCATGGACTAATAGCTTCTAGACCCGCAGGGGGCCAAACTCCTCCGATATTAAAAACAGGGGAAATAGAAGCAGTAAAAAAAGCCCAAAAAAACGCAAAAAAAAACATAATCTCAGACACAATAAAAAGTATCATCCCCATGCGTAACCCTTGCTGAACTGCTGAAGTATGTTGACCTTCGAATAATCCTTCACGAATAACGTCTCTCCACCAAGTAAACATAACATATAAAATAATAAAAACCCCTAAACAAAGTAACTCCCCCCCTCCCTTATAGTTATGCATAAATAACACCCCACCAAAAGTTAAACTTAATCCACCTAAAGCAGCCACCAAAGGCCAGGGACTGGGATCAACTAAATGAAATGGGTGTCGTTGAACCATTTTAGTTTTAGCTTTCATTAAAACGAACAAGAAGAAGGTAGGATTCGAACCTACGATGGAAAAACCAACAGATTTACAATCTGCCACTATTAACCACTCAGTCACTCCTTCAAATTTTACCTAAAATTTTTAGGTTTTGTACGAAATTTTTTCCGACGAACTTTAACTGGGCGACAACCATTATGAGGGTAACGTGTACCCAGATGTAAAACAGTAATTTTAACCCCCCTTTTATTAAGCCCCCTTACCACTCCCCTACGACCTTTATTTATACCAGATCCAAGATAAATCATAAATTCTGTATAACCCAATTTGATAGCTTTATCACCAAACGAATTACCTAAAAGTAACCCACGGGTATAAGGATTTTCTCGCTCATTGTATTGATTCTCGTACGCAGGAACCCGTAATGAACAGCTAGTTTTTACCTTTTTTTCATCAATATCCAATAAGGTACAAAAAACATTTCTTTTTGTCGATTTAATAAAAATAATACCTTTTTTTTCTTTATTTTTTTTAAACAAATTTTTCTCTTCTATCGAATTTGCTAACGATGTGTTAATCTTACCAGGGATTAAAAACGGATTTACATTTTCTACTTTAATTAGCATTAAATTTTAATATTAATCGTTTTTTTGCATTAGTATGAGTACGCTGGCCTCTAACGGGTAAACCTTTCCTATGCCGTAAACCACGATAGGTTGAAAGCGCACATAAACGACGAATCTTATCATTTTTAAAACGACGCAGATCGGCACCTAAGGGAAGAGGGGTATCCTCAGCCAAATTTTCCAAATTCTTTCCTTTAACGAAAGTAACATTACTTCCACGTGAATCTGAACCAAAACCAGCTTTTTTGCATAAAATTTTAGATTGGGACAGACCTATACCATAAATATGAGATACAGACTGCACCAAAACTTTGTCTTCTGGAATAGAGGTACCGATAATAAAAGGCATAATTAAAGATTTAATATACTATATGAAAAAAAAAAAACAACTTTTTCTTAACCCTCCTCTTAAATCACAAAAACGATCATGGAATCGCTCTACTGGTCGCAACAATAAAGGTCATATAACCGCATGGCATCGTGGTGGTGGACATGCTAGATTATATAGGGATATTGACCTAAAACGTATCTCAACTCAAGGAATAGTAGTAGGTTTGGAATACGATCCAAATAGAACTGCCTTTTTAGCCAGAATTTTCAATCCTGATACTAAAAAACATAATTATATAATAGCACCCACTAAAATAAAAAAGGGGGACGTTATCCGATCAAACTCTACACGTAATGATATTCAAAACGGACATAGTAAAACATTGCAAAATTTACTAACTGGGAGTATCATCTATAACTTAAGTTTAACTTCTAGAAACGATGGTAAAATTTTAAGAGCTCCCGGTGCATTCGGCCGTATTTTAAAAAGAACCAAAACTTTAGCCAAAATTAAGCTTAAATCCGGACAATATCGTTGGTTTGATATAAAAACAATAGCAACTAGCGGTGTAGTTAGTAACTTAGATTCACGATTTACAAAGCTTCAAAAAGCAGGACAATCAAGGTGGATAGGAAAACGCCCCACCGTTCGTGGAGTAGCCATGAATCCAATCGATCATCCGCACGGTGGCGGCGAAGGAAAAACCTCAGGTGGACGCTCATCCGTCACCCCATGGGGTAAACCCACAAAAGGGCCATCTACCCGCACTAATAGAATACAACCAAAACCTAATGTCAAGATCTAATTGGAAAACACCATTTATAGACAAAAGTCTTTTAAAACAATTAACCTCACAGCAAAAAAAAAAACTTACATGGTCTAGACGCTCAACTATCTATCCAGCTGCTGTTGGTTTAAAATTACAAATACACAATGGGAAAAACATGATTACGCGCAATATTAAACCCGAAATGGTTGGATATAAATTAGGAGAATTCGTAACAACACGAAAAACTTTTATAGTAAAAAAAAAAAAATAAATGGCACAAAAATCTAATCCAACTATTTTACGACCAGTAAATACCCTTTATCAAGGATGTACACACTGGGACGAACCCCGATTTTATTTTATTATATCTACGATTAAAAAATTAATAGAATCATGTTGTTTAGGCACAACGCATTATCTAGATAAACTACAAATTAACCGACACCTTGGGTTAATTTTTATAGAAGCCAATCTTTTACACCTCCATTTTAATTCAAAACACCGTTTAAAATCTAGACGTTATAAAGAAAATCAAATAAAAAGCAAAAAACAATCTTGGACTGTACTAGCATGTAGACTACAAAATGCCGCGGAATTAATACAAAAATTTACAGGAACAAAAAAAGTTATTTTACGGATCAACAGAATAAAAGCCTATACTAGATCTGTACCTAAACCCACCCGAAGACAAATGGCCTATTTCACTAAAAGCTTTAACCATATTAGGTACGATTATGCCCGTTATGGTATACAACTTATGTATTTGCTTATAAAAAATAAAGCAAGCGTAACTAGTCTGGCTCGGTTTTTAAAACAAAATATCTGCTCTAGGCAGAGAAGAAAAAGACATTATCAATTTTTAGCATATATTAAACAGGGATTCCAAGCCTTACAAGAATATAAAGAAATACAAGGTTTAAAAATACAAATTAAAGGAAGATTTACCCATAAAGCAAAAGGAAGAAGTAAAATGTGGAAATATCAAATGGGCCAAATGCCCATTAGTCAACTAAATAAAAATATAAAAGCAAAATATACACAAACACAAACCGGCTACGGTAGCGTTGGATTAAAAGTCTGGATATGCCACTAAAAAAACATACAATTAATGTCAATACAACCTAAAAAAACAAAATACCGTAAATATTTTAAGACCCGAAAATTACCCAAGACTTCTACCAAAACCCACAAACTAAACGACTTAACTTGTTTTGCCGTAATTGCAATGGAATCGGGATATTTAAATGGTCACCAAATTGAAGCAGCTCGACAAAATATTCGCCGAAAAGTTAAAAGAGAGGGTAAACTTGAAATTCTTATATTTCCTGATATTGCTATAAGCCGTAAAGCTTCTGCAGCTCGTATGGGGAAAGGGAAAGGGAAGGTGGATCATTGGGTAGCGTCTACCTCAGCAGGACAAACTTTGTTTTTATTGTACGGGATAGATGCTGAGCAGGGTATACCAGCTTTACACTCAGGAACCAATAAGCTTCCATTAAAAGTTAAAATTTATCAATTATAAACCATGTTTACCTCTAGAAAAAGACATCTCCGAAAAAAAAGATTTTTTTTAACAGAACAGTATACTTTTGCTTTGTTTAACGGTAGCAATTTAAAAGCTACTCAAATATCAAAAATACGCTTATTATTGCAAAATGCAAAATTATATTCTGTACCTCTATACCTTAACCCCCCTAAACTTGGTTTAGGGTGCCCCCTTATTGTGGTAATTTATGAAACATTACAAGATCTACAAATTAATGCACCTAAAATTGCTTTACAGCTTGATTGTCTAGGCATATCCATCAATAAAAACTGGTATCCTATTAACTTTTTAAAAAATAATAAAACTTCAACTCTAAATAAAAAAGCGTTAAGCCTTTTTTTACTTAAATATAATAATATAACTAAATAAGGGTTACACTGATTTAATTAAAAATCAAAGCGAAAAAAGGGATTTGAACCCTCAGCTTTAAGCTTGGCAAGCTTACACTCTACCAATTGAGTTACTTCCGCCTTTCCTATTTTCCATTAGAAAAAAAACAAATCTGTAAGCTATGTCCTAAAACATTAATCTCAGATATATCTTTTGTTGTAAAATGAAATTGACATTGAAGAGAACCTACTTCTTCAAAATAAGGAAATAAGGGTACCAACTCCTTAAAAGAAAAAATATCCTGTAAAATAAAACAATATATATTTTTATGGGATGGAACTTGTAAACCTTCAAATTGACGTACATGTGGCAACACATGAAATAATAATTTATAAAAAAAAAGATACATGGCTGTTCTTCTTAAAGTAACCTTACCCCCTACACCTTCCCTCGAATTATTACTTTTTTGAGGAGAGGGTTTTTGTTGAGTAAAGTAAGGCTTTTGACCCCCAATAATATTTAAAACCCCTAAGCACGAAATAACATAATTTTCATCTGAACTTCCCCCCCCTAAACAAATAGTTAATTTTTTTGGAGCAGGTAATAATGCTACTGTTGAAATATTTTCACTAAGAAGTAAATCTTTTTGAACTATATCGTAATAATGTTTTTCAAAAGAATGCATAAAAACAATTATATAATTTTTTTAGCCATAGCAGCTAATTTTACCCATTTTAAACGTCTTAATCTACTTGGTAATGTAGCTGATATCCTAGTTCCAATAGGTTTTTGTTGCGGGGTAATAAGAGCTATTGAATTAGACGAAAACGAGACGCCTACACCAGCTTTATTACGAAAAAGTCTTCGACTTTGCACAACTACACCATGATGAACTTCTGACTTATTCATTTTTAATCGAACTCGTCTACCATAACGAGGTCGAAGACTCTGAACTGCTACCAACACAATATCTCCTACATTAGCATACGATTTACCGCCCTTTTTTTTAACTTTAATGCATTTAACGAGTTTTGCTCCTGAATTATCAACAACTTTAAGAAGACTTTGAGGTCTAATCATATTTACTACTTCCAGCCGGATTCGAACCAGCATGTCAAAAGACAAAAGATTTTGAATCTGTCGTGTCTACCAGTTTCACCATGGAAGCCTATCTATTAAGACTTCAATAACGAAGCTTGATCAATACGAATACTACCTCTAACTCGGAAATAAACTAAAATAATAGCCAAACCTACAGAAGACTCACAAGCAGCAATTATAAGAATAAAAATAGCAAAAATTTGACCCATTAAATCCCCCAAACACGCAGAAAAAATAATAAAATTTAAGCTTACTGAAAGGAGAGCAAGCTCTAAAGACATCAGAACAACAACAATATTTGTTCTATTTAAAACAACACCTCCAACACCTATAGCAAACAAAAAAAAAGCAACAAAAAAAAAGTAAATAAAGTCCATAATTAATTTTAATTTTATAATATCAATAACGAACACCAAAATGAATTCTACGTTTATTAGATACAGCTAATTTATTCAAACTATATCTTTTATCAACAACCTCTCCCTTGTTTTGAGACGCTTTAAGTAATTCTTTACTTAAATTTTTCCACAGCGGGGAAGTAATAGATCGTTCCCGACTTACCTTCAATAATGACCGCATACCAAGATTAAGCCCACAACTAGGAGAGATTACTCTTGGTAAATATATATTAAATGACTGCTTATTGCGACGAGTCTTTGCTTTGGGCTTAAGTCGAACACCTATATCTTGCCTTACTGAAAGAATACCTAAATAAAAAATATGTAGAGCTCGTCCAGGGTAATCATGATCAAGAGATTGTAAAGCTTTATTTAAAATCTTTTCTGCTTTTGAACGCTTTCCATTACGCATTAAAAGATTAATCATTTTTTTCACCAAAGGATCACTTTTAATACCTAAAAATTTAAGAGGTTTTTTTTGAATATATGAACTAACCATAATAGTTTTATTGGGTTTAAAATCCTTTTCACAACTCAGCACCCTTGATCGATTTTTTTTGTCCCATATTTAGAACGTGAAGTTTTACGACCGGGTAACCCCTCCAAATCCAATTTGTTACGAATTAACCGATATTTAACGCCAGGAAGATCAGGGATTCTACCACCCCGTACTAAAACTTGTGAATGTTCTTGTAACCTATGAATTTGACCTGGTATATAAGCTGTTAATTTAACTTTATTAGATAAACGAACCTTAACAACCTTACGTCTAGCTGAATTAGGCTTTTTCGGGGAACAAATAAATATTTTTAAACAAACCCCTCGTTTTTGGGGGCAGCCACGAAGACCTACACTTTTTACTTTTGTTTGTTTTTTTCCAGAACTTTTCTTAAACCATTGATTAATGTTTGGCCTTGACATTACCAAGAAGGGGAGTTGAACCCCTATCTCGTTAGAGACTGGAACCTAAACCCAGCGTGTATACCAATTCCACCACCTTGGCTTTTGGAGTCGAAGGACTCGAACCTCCGGTCCCCGTACCAAAAACGGGCGCCTTACCACCTTGGCTAGACTCCATTTATAAATATAAAACTCGGTTTGGTAGGGATTGAACCTACATTATTAGCTTCATGAGAACTATGTTTTGCCAATTAAACTACAAACCGTCGTGCTCTACACACTTTTAATTTTATCTTATTAATATTTATGATAAAATTTACTTCGTTTTTTTTCTATACATTTTAATTTTTTGTTCAATTAATTTAATAAGCTTTGGCAAGTCAGAGAAAAAAAGAAGCCCGAGAAAAACTAAAAATAAAAATTGTAAGAAACTTATTCTCATACTAATTATAACTTATAACTGAAACATTAAACGTAGACAAAGCCACAGAAAGAGAGGGACTTGAACCCCCAACCCTTAGCTTTGGAGACCAAAGTTCTACCAATTGAACTATCTTCCCTTAACTCTTATTTTATGAACAAACTTCAAATCTCAATATATTATTTACAAGAATTTAATTATCGTTTAACCTACACTATTTTCGGGACAATCTTTCTTTTTATCACAACTTACACCTATAAACAAAGCTTAATTTTCATATTTTTACCCCAGGGATTATCACACTTTGTTAGTACAGGATTAACTGAAATATTTTTTACTTATTTGCAAGTTTGTACTATTTTTAGCCTTAGTTGTGGTATTGGTATAGCGCTAACCCAACTATACCTTTTTTTACGTCCTGGATTATATGCTTTTGAAGCAAAAACAATTTTTCATCTTTTAATAACAACACTTATTTTTTATATCTGTCTTTATGTTATTATATTCCCTATAATTATTAAAATATTATGGGAACTTTTCTCTACTTATTCCCAAAATTTTACAGCACTAGATTTAACTTTTGAACCAAAACTACAAGATTATTTATATCATTGGCAACAATTAAATAAAGCTTTAAGTTTTAGTTTCCCTTGTCTAATTGTTTTAAATATACTACAATTTTATACAAATAAACAAACATGGGTAAAATATAGGGGTATTGCCTATATAACAGCTTTTTTTATTGCAGCTTTTATAACCCCACCAGATATTTTAAGTCAAACTTTAATAGGATTACCCTTAATTTTATATTATGAATTACAATTAAAATTTTGGTCTTTATGTGAGGAATACAAAAAACATTTATTAATTAGGCAACCAATCAAATCCCATAAGAATTCCTACCGAGAGAAAAAATAAACCTAAAGCTAGAGGTAAGAAACATTTCCAACCCAACCTCATTAATTGATCGTATCGATAACGAGGTAAAATAGCTCGCATAACAATAAATAAAATAACAAAAAAACAAATTTTCAGACCAAACCAAATACCATCAGGTAAAAAACCTATACTGAAGGGAGATAACCACCCCCCAAAAAAACAAATAGATGTTAACCCCCCCATTACCAACATATTAGCATATTCCCCTAAAAAAAACAAAGCAAATCCCATAGCTGAATACTCTACATTGTAACCTGATACCAACTCTGCTTCTGCTTCTGGCAAATCAAAAGGGTGACGATTAGTTTCAGCCAAACAACCAATAAAAAACATTATACCAACCGGTAACAAAGGAAAAACAAGCCAAACATTTAATTGAGCAATTACTATTTCCGTTAAATTTAAAGTACCCACACATAGACAAACATTAATAAGATTAATACCCATTGAAATCTCATATGAAACCATTTGAGCTGCAGAACGCAAAGCCCCTAAAAAAGCATACTTCGAATTACTTGACCAACCAGATATCAATACTCCATATACACCAAGAGAAGAAACAGCTAAAAAATAAAGAATCCCAAGCTGAGAATCTGCAATAACATTACCATGACTAAAAGGGATAACAGCCCAACTAATCAAACTTAAGATAAAAGTACAAAGAGGAGCTAATACGAACAGCACAATATTAGCATTTGTAGGTAAAACAGTCTCTTTAACAAAAAGTTTAAAGCCATCGGCTAATGGCTGAAGTAATCCCATATAACCAATAACGTTTGGACCACGTCTTCGTTGAATACCTGCCATAATTTTACGCTCCGTTAAAGTAAAATAAGCTATGCCAACCAATAAAGGCAGAGTCAGATCAAGAATATTTAAAAGAATAGTTAAGAAAGTTAGCCACATAATAAAGGAAATAATATAATTAAAAAAAATACCTAGAATAAATATAATGGACTATTTATAAAACATTATAAATAGCCGTACTTAGAAGCCCAAAGAGCTTCATCTACATCCACCCTAAAAGGATATAAAACGGGGACACAAATATCAGAAGAAAGCATAAAACTCAAATTTGAATAATCTGTCTGTATCCATTTTGGTGTAGGCTGAAGATGAAGATCAAATTTAAACCGATTAGATAATCTCCAACGCTCTAATTTTACATGAAAAGAGCGAAAACGTTTATAACGAGCCACTAATCTAGTTCTAATCGCAGAACGTTGGGAAGGGCAAAATTCAATAAAATCACCTTTTTGTAAAATAAACCCACCATAACCTATTTTTTTACCATTTACTAATACCTTATTGTGAAGAATAGCTTGACGACTATAATAAATAGAATGAAAAAAACCTAAACGATATAAACTAATATCTAACCGCCCCTCCAAAGATTTAATTAATTTTTGAGATGGGTCATTAAAAGCTACTAAAGGTTGACAAAACCTTTTAAAACTTTTATGGCTTAAATCCCCATAAAAACGTCTTACACACAGTAAAATAGCCAAAGTGTTCTTATAACCTACCCTATTATATTTAAAAATTTGATTAGGCCGAACACGGGGTTTAAGAAAATTATAATCATGACATAAGGGGTGACGGTATCTATTTATATTGGCAAGAGGACGATGACGACGTTTTTGACTTCCCAACACCCCTATAATAGTATCCCATTTAGGGCGAAGAAAAGTTTTTTCTTTAGATAACAAATCTCCCCAAATATCAGTTTTAGACCATAAACAAGATTTATATCTGTGTTTAAATCGCATTATTTATTGTTTTTTCTTCTGTTAAGTTAACAGAACTTTTAAAAACCCTTTTAACCTTGCCCTTCCCTAAAAGACCGGAAAAATCCCGTCTTTTTTTTATTAATTTCGCCCGATTACCTTTAATACAAGTCATATAAATTAAGCTAAAAAACCAATAAGCAATTAAGGGAGCTTCAAGATTTAAATTAACAGGATAGGATACCTTGCTCATTGTCGGACTTCCAACACCAACTAACAATAAACATTTTCTATGAGCCTCCACTAAATTTTCTTTTTCTATATCACTTAAAAACACTAAATCCACATCTTTTGATTTAACTAAATAACTTCGTTTCCATTTAATATAACTTATATTCGGTGTATGAGAAAAACAAATTTTAAAAAGGGGAGAATCACTAACAAAAAGAATTTTACCCTCTACCATTATTATATTTTTTAAAACTTCTAAAGTTGCACGTATCCCGTATAAACTTTTTTCAAGATTATAAAAATAATAAATATTTCGTTTTCCTAAAAGATAGGCATGTATTGTTTTTGAAATTCGAACATCCCCATTAAACGGCCGAGGAACTAAATATCCAGAGGATCCAATTAAAAAAGAAAGAAGACGAGAATACTCTGTTTTATCCATTAAGTTTTTTTACCTTCTTTACACACTATTGTTTCATTTTCATATAATACCCCTGCCCCTTTATATGAATCAGGGTATCGATACCTCCTTATACCACTAGCAAAATTTTGCAAAACCCCTAAATTCGCAGAAATTAATAAAAAAGTTTTTTTACCGAAATTTACTGAAACCTCCTCGGGAATATTAATTATAACAGGTTTACTATAACCTAAAGAAAATATAAGTTTTTTTTTTTCTTGTCGTACTCGGTAACCAATACCTTGAAGTTTTAACTCTATGGTATACCCTAAAACAACCCCCAAAATAGCTTGTGTAAAAAGAGAACTCTCATAGGGTGTTAAATATGGCAAAAATAAAACCATATTACCTTTTCGATAAAGATTACTAACTGAATCAAAAATGACAACTCCTTTTGAACCGGAAACGCTAACTTTACCATTATTACTTGAACAATTAACACCTATAGGTAAACGAAAAACTGGTGGTGTCATGCCACGTATGCTAATATTTCACCACCCTCTCCTTTACGGATACATTGCTCGTTAGTCATAATTCCTTGTGGTGTAGACAAAATTAAAACGCCGAACTCAGTAGACAAGCGAGCAAGATCCAATAAAGAAAGATAAATACGATCACGTGGACGAGAAATAACAACAATACGCGTACAAATAGGAAACCCATTATAGTATCTAAGAAAAACCGTAATAACACCGTCCTTTGTTTTTGTATATCCTTTAATTAAATTTTCTTTCCATAAAATATCTAATACTTTAATACAAAAACGGACTTCTTTAAACGAAACTCCAAAATGATACACCATATATCCATTACGTAATCTATTAATTATCTTTGAAAGCATTACTTTTGTTTGGGATCGGGTTTGAACCGACGACCTAAGGATTTTCAGTCCTTCACTCTACCAACTGAGCTACCCAAACTTAATAAATATACGTTTATTCAGTTTTATTATTTATAAAATATTGTCTCCCCAAGTCGGACTTGAACCAACGACTTTATGGTTAACAGCCACATGCTCTACCAACTGAGCTATTGAAGAAGGCCAGAGAGAGACTTGAACCCTCATTTCTAGGTTTGCAACCCAACGCATTAAACCCTTATACTATCTAGCCAAGGCGGGTAAGGGGATTTGAACCCCCGACTTTTAGAACCACAACCTAATACTCTAACCAACTGAGTTACACTCGCCATTTTGCGACTTATCGGATTTGAACCGATACTCTTAAAACAGAAACAGATTTTAAGTCTGACGTGTCTACCAATTTCACCAAAATCGCAAAACAATAAATTTAATTTAGCGGAAAAGGGATTCGAACCCCTGACACTTGGGATATGATTCCAACATTCTAACCGCTGAACTACACCGCCTTTACCCAATAAAACAACTAGCATATTTCTCTATAATAATATTTTTATAAGTGCAACTGGAGAATTTTCTTACAGAGCGAATAGAATCAAGAAAGCCATCATTAAAGCAAATAAAGCAATCGCTTCAGTTAAAGCAAAACCTAAAATTGCAATTCTAAATAACTCATCTTTCAGAGAAGGATTACGTGCGGTACCCAAAACAAGAGCACCAAATACGGTTCCAATACCCACACCTGCCCCAGCTAACCCAATAGTAGCTAGACCAGCACCCAAAAGTTTAGCAGCTTGAACTAACATTTTTAATAGGGGGGAAATATAATTACGAAATTCTTTTAAATAAATAAAGTTTAAGAATACCTAACCTGCACTGGGAGTAGAGAGGATCGAACTCCCGACTTCGTGCTTGTAAGGCACATACTCTACCACTGAGTTATACTCCCCCAAACTTTAAAGGAGATAAAGAGATTCGAACTCTTGACCTCATGCTTGCAAAGCACACACTCTACCAACTGAGTTATATCCCCTATAATCAAGTTAAGGGCATATTGTTAAGGTCCTCAAGGGAGTACGTGTTCAACCCTCATTATAAAAATAATTGATAAAACACGTACCCCCTTAAAGCAAAAACACATTTAGGCATATTGGGAATTGAACCCAAGACCCTCGGATTAAAAGTCCACCACTCTAACCAACTGAGCTATATACCCAAACAAATATTCAATTTAGATTTAGGTAAAAACACTATAATTTTATTTATTTCGGGATTAGTACGGGTCAGCTGAAAACTTCACAGTTCTTACACTTCCCGCCTATCAAAGTGGTGATCTTCCACCCCCTTCCAAAAACTTTACTAGAGGTAAGTTTCTCGCCTGATGGCCGATTATCTCTTCTTGATGTAGCTACCCGGCGATGCCCCTTAGGAAACAACCGGAACACAAGGGATCAAGTTTTCCCGGTCCTCTCGTACTAAGGTCTAGTCCTCGGAATTTTCAAACACCCACAGAAGATAGGGACCAAACTGTCTCACGACGTTCTAAACCCAACTCACGTACCACTTTCGTCGGCGAACAGCCGAACCCTTGGAACCTTTTCCAGCTCCAGGATGTGATGAGTCGACATCGAGGTGCCAAACGAACCCGTCGATAGGAGCTCTAAAGGATCATTAGCCTGTTATCCCCGGCGTACCTTTTATCCATTGCGCGATAGCCTTTCCACAAAGAACTACCGGATCACTATGACCGACTTACGTCTCTGATCGAAATGTCTTTCTTTCAGTCAAGCAGGCTTATATCATTATACTCGATTCCCCTTAAAGGGAGATGAGCCTACCTTTGTATGCCTCCGTTACTCTTTAGGAGGCGACCGCCCCAGTCAAACTACCCAGCAAACACTGTCCCTTAGTTAGTAAACCAACAAATCTCAGGGTGGTATTTCACCGTAGCCTCATTAATCTGTAATTAAAAAGAATTAGAGGCTCCCACCTATTCTACACTCGAGTCTTTGACTTACAATATTTGCTTATAGTAAAGGTGCACGGGGTCTTTCCGTCCAGCTGTGGGATGGTCGCATCTTCACGACCTATGTAATTTCACTGAGTCCCTGTTGGAGACAGCGGGGAAGTCGTTACACCATTCATGCGGGTCGGAACTTACCCGACAAGGAATTTCGCTACCTTAGGACCGTCATAGTTACAGCCGCCGTTTACCGGGGTTTGACTTCAACGCGTAAACATAAAAGCTTCATCTACCGGCACCGGGCAGGTGTCAGTCCCTATACATCCTCTTGCGAGTTAGCAGAGACCTGTGTTTTTAATAAACAGTCGCTACCCCCGATTTTGTGACAAAGACAAAAGCTTACGCTACATGCCTTTACTCCTTATTCCGAAGTTACAGAGTCATTTTGCCGAGTTCCTTCAACAGGGTTATCTCAAGGCCTTAGTGTTCTCCACCCGTCCACCTGAGGCGGTTTAAGGTACGGTATCAGTAAAGTGCCTTTTTCTTGGAAAAAATAGCTCACCCTTGACAAATTCAAGAATAAGGTGAATTTTTCGTCAGCAACTTTTAACAGTGTAATCTTACCCATTACTGCAAGCCTTGGCTTGACAGCTTAGGGACCGTTTTAAATAGAGCTATTACCCTCTCACGACCCAGTTTTACTTAAGATCGTAAACCTTGGACTTACGGCCACAATGCTTTAATTTCATTGTTTTATGCTACTCATGCAAGTATTCTCACTTTCGATATCTTAATTTTAACTTACATTAAAACTTCTACGACCTACGAAATGTTCTGCTACCACAAAAAATATATATATAGATATAATCATAATTCTTTTAACATTTTTGTCTGAGGCTTCGGTAATAGTTTTAAGCCCTCAAAATTGGCGGGACTTCTACTCTAGGTCAGTGAGCTGTTACGCTGTCTTAAAAGAATGGCTGCTTCCAAGCCTACCTCCTGACGGTCTCAGAGTCGATATCACCTTTACCACTAAAACTATTTTATGGACCTTATCCTGCAATCTGGGCTGTTTCCCTTTTGAGTATGAATCTTAGCATACATACTCTGTCTGCCCTAAATGAAAAATCTGTATTCGGAGTTTGCCAAAGTTTAGTAAGAGACGATCTCCCCCTTGCTTCTACAGTGCTCTACCCCAGATTTACTGTTTAGGACGCTCTACTTCAATAGATTTCGCAGAAATCCAGCTATCACCGACTTTGATTGGCCTTTCACCCCTAAACTCAAGTCATCCCAGTATTTTGCCACATACACGGGTTCGGCCCTCCAAAAAATGTTGCCATTATAATATCAACCTGCTCAAGTTTAGATCAACCGGTTTCGGGTACTTAACAAAGGACTTTAAGGTGCCATATAAGACTCGATTTATCTTCGCCTACACTTTTTTATTAGCTTAAGCTTGCCCTTTATTAAGATTCACTTGCCCATTATACAAAAGGTATGCCGTTACTTTTTACAGCTCCGACTCAAATATGGAATTTCAGGATCTTTGCACTGTCACAACTTCTTTTTCACCTTTCCCTCACGGTACTTGTTCACTATCGGTAAGAAAAATAATTATAGGCTTTGAGGGTGGTCCCCCAATACTCGGATAAGGTAAACTTGCCTCATCTTACTTTCACGAATAAAAAAAGAATTACAGGACTAACACCTTCTAGGGTAGAAATTTTATTATAAATAAAATTTCTTTTCATTCTCAATAATAATATTTTCGTTTTGCCTTTTTATCGCGTTCGCTCACCACTACTAACAATATCTCGGTTGATTTGGTCTACAGGGTACTGAGATGTTTCACTTCCCCTTAATGCTGCCTAGACAGCGGGCTTTTTAGCCCCGGTTTCCCATTCTAGGATGGCTGACGTCACAGGTTTTCCTCGTGTCAACACTTTCGCGATTGTACGCGCCTATATTTTTCTTCCAAGGCATCCACTCCATACTAAACTAGTATATTA